TAATAAAGAGGTAAAACAGGGATTTTTATCAACCTTTACTTTATTTCATGTGCCACATTACACAAAAAATTTTCAATTTGAAATTGGGAGAGGTGGCTGAGTGGACTAAAGCGGCGGATTGCTAATCCGTTGTACGAATAATTCGTACCGAGGGTTCGAATCCCTCCCTCTCCAGTCTTTTTTCATCATAAGTAAATGTATGGAATACATAAAAAAAGAAATAAGAAACATAAAGAAAAGGAGTAAAAATATATATATTTTATTCCTCGCGCCCAGGATTACGTCCCGGATCGTTAGATAAAAATCCAAAGATGAAGAGAGAAACAAAAAATATTACTACTGTGTAAACGAAGAGTTTGAGAGTAAGCATTACACAATCTCCAAGATCTTTTTTTTTTGAAAAGGAAATGGATTACCTTTTTTATCATATACACCATTTTGACATGACACTCCAAAAAAAGTAATTTTCAAGAATTTTTTTTTTTCAAAAAATCATGAATTTCGCGGAATATAAAGGATTTCATCGAAAACTTACAGCAGCTTGCCAAACAAAGGCTAAGAGAAAAAAGAATACGGGTATGACAGGCATAACATCTACGATTGGATTGAAAAAGGCATAAGCCTCGGGCAATTTGGCGAAGAAAAAATGACTCGAAGAAGGGGTAAAATTAAGACAGATAGAGATTAAACTAAAGATATTAAGCATAACAAACATTTCGTTCTTGTAGATTAGAAAATTGGATTTTGATTGAGTTCTTTTTATGAGGGAAAACTTCAAAAAGAAAAAGGCAGGTAAAAAAATCCTTCCTTTTCTTCGAACTCTTCCAAATCCCCCCTTTCATTCTCAAATGAGAATACAAGGAATTATAGTTTCATAGAATATCTTAATTGAATTCTATGTAATGATCAATCATTTTTTTTTATTCCATATTTCTATGTATTAAATCCTAGCAACAATATTTTTCATATTTTGGTTTGTATTGACGAATAGCTGATACTACTAATAGGGTTTACTAGTGTCGAATATAAATCGAAATGGGGCGTAGCCAAGCGGCAAGGCAGTGGGTTTTGGTCCCGTTACTCGGAGGTTCGAATCCTTCCGTCCCAGATCGTCTCCATCAATCAGAAACAAAAGATTCTTCTCTTGAAGAACTTTCTGTTTTGTTTAATGTTGGATACAATTGGATTCAATCCTTTGTTTTGGATTCTAGAACTAATTCTCCGAATTATATCCTTTTTTTTTTCATTACAAACCCTTGATACTCGAAGAAATGTGGAAGGTGGAAGAAGCGTGAGAAATCAATATTATATATTATATAAACTTACGGCCCTTTCGAATCATCGGAATAGATTATATTTGGTTAATAACTTCCTTTTTCCGTAATTGTAAATTTAAGTATAGAGTAGTTCTTTTGGGGTTTATAATTTATTTTTTCGAGAAAAAGGGGTCCTTTCATGATTGTCCATCCCGAATAATCTATTGAAGGCGAAAATAATACTTAAATAAGGAGACTCGCCTCTTCGTCTTTTTTAGAAATCCTTTTCATTTCTATATATGATAGAATAGGGGGTTAGGTTAAATAAATTAACCCTTTCTCTCTACGGATAAATATTTATCCGTAGAGAGAAAAGAGAAAGATAATAAAGTATAGATTATTTATTATTTTTTGCGGTTGAGCCAATGACTATTCATGATTCCATATTGAATCAATTCCATACGGGTTCGAAATTAAATTAGAGGAATGTTATGGTAAAACTTCGTTTGAAACGATGCGGTAGAAAGCAACGTGCGACTTGAAGGACATGATCCGCTGTGGATTCTTATATCCACCATTTTCTATAGGAATGAAGATGCTCTTGACTCGACATAGTTTGTTCTTGCTAAGAACTCAATTTGAGTTGGGTTGGTAAATAAAAAATAGTACATGATGGAGCTCGAGTAAAAAGTATTAATTCATTTATGGGGGGAAGAATCTAGGGTTAGTAACAATTAAATTAATTAAGTTAAACCAACTTTGTAAATATATCCTCAATATTATTATAAATATAGAAAGGTTAAAATTTGAACAAGTTTTCCCAATTTCGCAAAAAATTTTACTTTTTTTATTGAAAACTTGTTCGATATAAAGTCGATATTTAAAGTAAAGTGTATTACAAAAGAATTAACCGTTGGTATTACTTTTCTATAGAAAGAAATAACAAAAAACAAAAGGTATGTTGCTGCCGTTTTGAAAGAAAGGAGTAAGAATCGCCGAAGTCATGCCTAAACCCAAGGATTTCACAAAACAAAAAGACAGGATTCCGGAACAAGGAAACATAATTTTCAATTGTCTCAATAATTTTATTAGAATGAGAAAAAAAAAATAGATTCGATACGAGACAAACAAAAGAGGTTAGAGACAACTCAATAAATGTGATGTCTAAGGATTTCCCCTCGAACTCTTTCGGAGTTATCCAACTTGAGTTATGAGTACAAATGATATTTATTTTTTTTGTAAGGTAAGAAAAAATGACTCAAATCATAGTCTAATTCATGCTCTTATGGATCCATTTGCTATTATATATAGAATATATAGAAAAGAAATTAGAATCATTTTTTTCTCGAGCCGTATGAGGGGAAAACCTCATATACGTTTCTAGGGGGGGGGGGCATTATTTTTTTACATCTATCCCAATGAGTGATCTATCGAATCGTTGCAATTGATGTTCGATCCCGAAGAGAAGGAAGAGACGTTCGAAAAGTAGGTTTTTATGATCCGATACAGAATCAAACTTATTTAAATGTTCCCGCTATTCTATACTTCCTTGAAAAGGGCGCTCAACCTACAGGAACTGTTCATGATATTTTAAGGAAGGCAGAATTATTTCAAGAAAGAACTTTGAGTTAATTAAAGGACAAACAAAATTAATAAATAAAAAAGGGAAGCGTAACTAGATATCTATTTTTGTGTAATTATTTACTTACCAACAAATACCCCTTTCTTGTTCTATTCATACTTCATTTTTTTTTTATGTTGTGCCAATCCAACACAAGTCTTTTTTCGATTTTCTTATTAATTTGTTTTCTCAATATTCTATTTATTCATATTGACAATGATGTATTGAAGAAATATAATTTGATCGATCTTAGATAAATGGATCTGTTTATCCCGACCTATTATTGCTATTGCTCTTTTCTTCAGTCAAATGATGAGTTTTTGTTGATTTTTTTATACAAACAAGACGGCGTATTTTCTTATTTTCGTTAAGAAAATAAAAAGGGGGGTGGTTTGCCAATTTTTACATTTCGATTTTGAATTCGTTGTTTTTTAATCCGATCTGTACGTTTTACTATTTTGGTCTTTATAATTGACCCTAAAATATTTCTTTTAGATTTCTCACTAATTCAATGGTTTGCTGGAGTTGCGCAGTATAATTCAATTGATTTTTTTATTTTGATCATATCTACATATTTATTTGGGTTGCTAACTCAACGGTAGAGTACTCGGCTTTTAAGTGCGACTATGATCTTTTACACATTTTTGGATGAAGCAACGAATTCGTCCAGACTATTGGTAGAGTCTATAAGACCACGACTGATCCTGAAAGGTAATGAATGGAAAAAACAGCATGTCGTAATGTAATAATAAGAAAGAAAAAATATAATTTATTATTCTATTCTTAAATATATATTTTTTTAGTAGAATTTGGATATAAGTTTTAATTTCTCTTTACCGGATCATTACAAATTTTTTTTTTTGATTTATGGAGGAGGACAAAAAAAATGCACATTTCTAGTTGGGTCTAGTAATAAATAAATGGATAGAGCCCCGCGGCCCCAATTCTGGTAAAAAAAAAAAAAGCAACGAGCTTATATTCTTAATTTGAATAATTATCCGCGATCTAATTAGACGTTAAAAAGAAATTAGTGCCTGCTGCGGGAAAGGATTTTATGTGGTTGATTCTTTTTCTTTTTAATAAATCCTAACTATTCCCTATTATGGATTGGGGTTGGAGACGAATGTGTAAAAGAAACAGTATACTGATAAAAAGAATTTGTTCCAAAATCAACAGAGCGGTCGGGTTGCAAAAATAAAGGATTTTTTGTCCTCTTATAATTATAACTATAACTGTAATTTTAACGAAGATAAACCAATTGGATAGAAGGAGAGAGGAAAAAGATCTGTTGATTGGATTGCCCGTTTCCGGGGTATATATTTTTTCTTTTATTACTATACATACCCCGTTCTGACCATATGGCACTATGTATTTATTATTTGTGATAACCTCAGAAATGTTTTGCTTATGGTTCAAGTAGAAATGTAACTAAATGGAAGAATTACAAGGATATTTTGAAAAGGATAGATCTAGGCAACAACCCTTCCTATATCCGCTTCTCTTTCAGGAGTATATTTATGCACTTGTTCATGATCGTGGTTTAAATGGAAATGGTTCGATTTTTTATGAAGTTCCGGAAGTTTTTGGTTATGACAGTAAATTTAGTTTAGCACTTGTGAAACGTTTAATTATTCGAATCTATCAACAGAATTTTTTTCTTTCCTTGGTTAATGATTCTAACCAAAATAGATTCGTTGGTCACCACCACACCACAATTTTTTTTTATTCTCATTTTTATTCTCAAATGATATCAGAAGGTTTTGCAATTATTGTAGAAATCCCATTCTTACTGCAATTAGTATCCTATTTTAAAGAAAAAGCAATACCAAAATCTTATAATTTACGATCTATTCATTCAATTTTTCCTTTTTTAGAGGACAAATTATTACATTTCAATTATGTATCAGATATACTACTACCCCATCCCGCCCATATGGAAATCTTGGTTCAAATCCTTCAATGCTGGATTCAAGATGTTCCCCTTTTGCATTTCTTGCGATTCTTTCTTCACGAATATCATAATTGGAATAGTTTTTTCATTACTCAGAATAAATCTATTTATGCTTTTTCAAAAGAAACTAAAAGACTATTTTGGTTCCTATACAATTCTTATGTATCTGAAT